GTCAACTTGAAGAATTAGAACTTGACCTGATTTTAAATGCGGTCCTTTTTTGGCTATACATACATTTTCACAAAGAAACTGCCCAAGACTAACGATTGTAGATGTCTCTTCACAATAATTGTAATGGAGAAAATACCAATTCAATTTGAATGGATTCAAAATGATGTTACTGCATGAATAGGGATTATAAATTTTACCATTTTCATCCAGTAAATAATATTTAAGTATTTGAAAAATCTGTTTTAAATTGTCAAGTTGCAAATAGTTCGTTACCAAGATCTGATTATGGGTTATTAAATGGGAAAATAAATCGAAATGATAAATTGGAAAGCCTGTTCCTAAGGGGCCCAACGAATTCCTAATTGGAATTAGGGGGTCCTTTTTGATTGATTCTTTTATCACATTGGGATATTTTACATCGTTGAATGGGCCTATTCGAGAACAATTGGATGATGACAAAATTATCAAAGATTGAGATTCCTTATTTCGATTCAACAATGTATGAATAGTTCCTTGGTTTGGATTAAGGGATTCTTGAATCGTTGCCTTGGAATAGGAATAAATGGAAGAAAACGGATTGCCATTAGCGCGATCTGATCCATTCTCAGAGATCAATCCTGAACCCGGCAGATCGTTCCTTTTTCCGGTATATGAAATAGGTGACTTCGCTAAGTTGATTCTTAGAAAATCTCTAATCAAACCATTTGTCCTTATTTCAACAAAGGAAGCACAGGCCTTTTCGATCTTTTTGTCTTGGTCCCAATTCAACACTAAACAAGTCCGAACTAATTGAATACTTGTGTCCCAAATTTCAAGAATTGGGTCGTAATAAAGGATATAATTGACAACTCGAAGTTGTAGATTATCACTTTCCTGCAAGAGATCCGCTGGGAAAAGTCTTCCTAAATTTATACCATCCGTTTTTTTATATGGGACTACGGGTTGAACCAAAACAAAATACTTTTTTTCATACCTGGAAAGTTTCATTCGTTGGATATAGAGCCAATTTTTCAATTTTTTGTATTCTTTGGAATTTTGTTTTCCCCCTCCCGGTGGTATCAATCGGAATGCCTTATTTGTCTTTCCAGGAAAATGGATATCTCCAGAAAAGATTATCAGTTTAATTTTTTCTGCTTTTTTCTTCACTCGGACCAATCCACCTACCCGACTTCTTCTATTTAAAGTGATTTGTGTATCTACCCCAATAATACTATTGTGCCGTACCATTATGGAAGAAGATTCGGCCAAAATGTGGACTTCCACGGGAATAAAAAAAAATGGATTGACTTCCTTTTGATATTTTGGCCAAAATACCTTGACTCCTCGATACTCAACCAAATTCTCTTCGTTGACGATTGAATTCAGCTCTCTAGTCTCATATTTAGTAAGTCCCGAGCTCTTTCTTATATATCGAGGATCATCGAAATAAGCAAGAATACTATTTCTACGGAGAATACCATTTCTGGGGATTTCAATTGAGATACCTGAAGAAGGTATTAGTTGGTTCTCGCCTTCTTGAATCGAGTCGAGTGGGATGATGACTCTATTTCTTCGCCTCTTTGCCAATAAATCAGAATTCCCGTCGAGAATGCCCGGATATCTGAGATTACAACGACCAGTACATGTCATTCGATTAAGTTCTGAATAATCAGGAATCCTATCTCCTTTTTTATTTTTACCAGAAAAATACGAACTAAAAAATTTGTGTCTCACTTGATTATTAGTTACTGAGGGGTTAGAAATATATCTTCGCTTAACAGAAAGAGAATAAGCGTTCATTTGATCTTGATCCTTGTGGATCGAACAGGGGCCTAGACTAGATCTCCAGGGCTCCCCTAATAATATCCATAAATGACTTGTTTTTGGTAAGAGATGAATATTACCATATGTAAATTCAGGTGCATGGTACACATCGGTATTCCAGTGCATTTCGCCCTCTGAGTCAGAATAAATATGTTTTCGAACCTTCTCTTTCAAATTCAAAGTGGATGTTCTCGCGCGAATCTCAGCAATGACTTGTTCTGATTCTACATATTGATCGTTTTGAACTAAAAGAAAACTTTTGGGCGGAATACACACATTGTGTATAATATCTTCACTCTCAATAGTTACATATAAGTCTCTAGAACATAGAAAAGCAGGATGTCCATGACGTGTACGTGTCGGATGAACCAAATCCTCATTGAATTTTATTTTTCCATTAAAAGGGGCTCGCACATGTTCTGCAGTACCCCCTGTGAATACTCCGCCAGTATGAAAAGTTCTTAATGTTAATTGAGTACCCGGTTCTCCAATAGATTGACCTGCAATAATACCTACAGCTTCTCCCAATTCGACCAGGTCGTCATGAGCTGGACTCCGGCCATAACATAATTGACAAATCCAAGATGTACTCCTACAAGTAAAGGGGGTTCGAATAGAGATTGGTTGTGCTCTAAAAGTTATGAATCTATTGACAAGTCCAACCCCAATATCTTGATTTCTAGTAGCAATGCATCGCGAACCTATATATATATCATCTGCTAATACACGGCCAATTAATGTTTGGATAAAAATCCTGTCCGCCATCATTCCATTTCGAGGACTTACAGAAATACCGCGAACGGTGCCACAATCTGTTCGACGTACAACAATGTGTTGCACTACTTCAACAAGTCTGCGCGTGAGATATCCTGCATCTGATGTTCGGATAGCGGTATCCACAACTCCTTTACGGGCTCCGTAGCAAGAAATAATATATTCTGTTAAAGAGAGTCCTTCGCGTAAATTGCTTTGAATGGGTAAATCAATCATTTGTCCTTGGGGATCCGACATTAATCCTCTCATACCTACTAATTGATGTACCTGAGACGCATTTCCTCTGGCTCCCGAAAAAGACATTATATGGACTGGATTAAAAGGATCGGTCATCCGAAAATTAGGAGTCATTTCTTGTCGCAAATATTCACTTGTGGCATACCATATCTCGATTGATTGACGTAATTTTTCTACCGCGTGTACATTCCCATAATGATGGTGTTTTTCCAAAAGAACACTTTGTTGTTCAGCGTCTTGAACGAGCCATCTTTTAGAAGGTATTGTTAAAAGATCATCAATTCCTAATGAAATGGATGCGGCGGTCGCTTGTCGGAAACCCAGAGTCTTTACTTGATCCAGGATATGTGATGTATATCCTATTCCATAGTGATCAATAAATCGACTAATAAGTCGTTTCATGGCAGTTCCGTCTATCACTTTATTGTGAAAGACCTGAGTGGGCCGTTCTGCCATCAGTACCTCCATATTGCGTTGCGCTGAGTAGAATTTGACAATGGGTTTGAGTCAGTGATTGGAAAACTTCCTTTTCTAGATCTTGATTCACGTAGAAATTCCGCATTTCTAGTCCTAGTTAACCCGGTGAGACTCGAATTCGCGCTGGTAGCATAGAATTATAACAGCCCTGCCAAAACCCCTGTATGGCTTCTTCTATTTCTCGATAAAGAGAAATATGACCAAGAGTGGTTCGAATATATATATAAAGAATTTCTTTTTTTATACTTCTTACTATTAGATAGTGTCCATAAATCTCATAATAGGTCCCCAAAGATTCATAGTGAATTTCGATAGGAGCTTCTCTTGCAGCAATAACACGTTGATCTAGTCGCCACCGCAGCCACAAAGGACTACCTAAATTGATTCGTTTTTGCCGATAAGCTCCAATTGCATCATAGGCATTACAAAAAAAGGGTTCTTTTTTTTTTGTATACTTATAGTTATTATCTTCATTTTGATAGTTTCTACGATTACATGGATTATACCTATTTACACAAATACCCCGACGATTTCCACTCGTTAAGACATAGAGTCCACTAAGCATATCTTGAGTTGGTGCAGAAATGGGATCTCCAATAGTTGGAGACAAAAGATTCATATGAGAAAACATAAGTAAACGTGCCTCTGCTTGAGCCTCTAAAGATAAAGGCACATGAACAGCCATTTGATCCCCGTCAAAGTCTGCATTGAAGCCCTTACAAACTAATGGATGTAAACAAATAGCACGCCCTTCCACTAAAACGGGGAGGAATGCCTGTATACCTAATCTATGCAGAGTAGGCGCTCTATTCAGCAATACAGGATGGTCATCCAGAATTTCTTGAAGTATTTCCCATACAATAGGTTTTTTTTTCCGAATTTGACTCTTAGCAACTCCTATGTTCGAAGCAAGATGTTTTCTAATTAGGTCACGAATTACAAATGCCTGGAAAAGTTCTATTGCAATTTCGCGAGGCAATCCACATCGATGTAATGAAAGTGAAGGGCCCACGACAATCACTGACCGCCCTGAATAATCGACTCGTTTACCAAGCAGAGTCTCGCGAACTCTTCCTTCTTTGCCTTCAATTACATCTGAAAGCGACTTGTAAATTCTATTATGATCATCCCTCATTGGTTGTCCGCAGATTCCATTATCAAGAAGTGCATCCACGGCTTCTTGTAGCAATTTTTCCTGAGATATTATTAATTCTTCTGGTGTAGCTATACTTGTTGTTAATAGATCTGTAAGAGTATTATTCCGATAGATAATTCTTCTATAGATTTCATTAATATCCGAGGTCACTAGTTTATCCTCATCTATATGATAGATTGGTCTCAACTCAGGAGGAAGAACTGGTAATAGACACAAAACCATCCATTTTGGTTCTATATTTGTTCGAATAAAATGCTTAGCCAATTCCATGCGTCTAAGCAAAAAATCTTTTCTTCTTCCAACTTTTCGATCTTCCCATTCATTCCCTGTGGATTCCTCTTCCTCCAATTCTTTCCATTCTACCAATGAATAATCTATAATCAGTCGTAAATCTAGATTGGCTAATTGTTGTCTGATAGAACCTCCTCCGGTAGACATCTCTCGATTTCGAAATGTATCGAAGCTCCGGGTAGTAAAAAAAATTGGGATCCTGTATTTCCAGGGTTGAATTTCATATTCCAATAAACCCCGTAATCGTAAAAAAGTGGGTTTT